ATCTCCCGTTGATTTTTTTCTACTAACCACAAAGATATTGGATCTCTTTACTTTTTATTAGGAGGCTGAGCCAGGGCAGTAGGAACTGCCTTGAGCATGATTATTCGGTCAGAATTAGCCTGTCCAGGCTCAATAATTGGGGACGACCAAATCTATAATGTGATAGTTACAGCCCACGCTTTTGTAATAATTTTCTTTATAGTTATACCTATTATGATTGGTGGATTTGGTAACTGGCTGATCCCGCTCATACTAGGGGGACCCGATATAGCTTTCCCACGAATAAATAACATAAGATTTTGATTACTCCCCCCATCATTAACCCTTCTTCTTCTAAGAAGCCTTATCGAAAGGGGGGTAGGAACTGGTTGAACAGTTTACCCCCCTTTAGCCAGAGCTATGGCCCACAGAGGGCCAGCAGTTGACTTAGCTATTTTTTCGCTTCACCTGGCCGGTATATCCTCAATCCTAGGATCTATTAATTTTATCTCGACCGTCTTAAATGTTCGAGCACTAGAAATGAACATAGATCAAATACCTTTATTTATTTGAGCTTTATTCATTACTACTATTCTCCTTCTCCTTTCCCTGCCAGTACTAGCGGGCGCTATCACTATACTATTAACAGACCGAAATTTAAACACCACCTTTTTTGACCCTAGGGGTGGAGGGGATCCTGTTCTATATCAACACCTTTTTTGATTCTTCGGGCACCCTGAGGTATACATCCTTATTCTACCAGCTTTTGGTATAATTTCTCATATTGTTTCTCAAGAGAGAGGGAAAAAAGAAACATTTGGATCCCTTGGCATAATCTATGCAATAGCTGCCATCGGTCTTCTTGGTTTTATTGTATGGGCTCACCATATATTCACTGTTGGGATAGATGTAGACACGCGGGCTTATTTCACTAGAGCCACTATAATTATTGCTGTACCTACAGGTATCAAAGTATTTAGTTGATTAGGTACTTTGAGGGGGGGCAAGCCATATTTTTCAGCAGCTCTAATGTGGTCATTAGGCTTTATCTTTCTTTTTACAATGGGGGGTCTGACCGGAATTATACTAGCTAATTCATCCCTAGATATTGTTCTTCATGATACTTATTATGTAGTAGCACATTTCCACTATGTCTTATCCATAGGGGCTGTCTTTGGTATTTTTGCAGGATTTGTTCACTGATTCCCTCTTTTTACTGGACTTTCACTAAATCCAGTCTTGACAAAAACTCATTTTTTCCTAATATTTGTCAGAGTAAATGTAACCTTTTTTCCTCAACATTTTTTAGGGTTAAACGGAATACCTCGACGGTACTCTGACTATCCGGATGCCTACCTCGCTTGAAATATTGTTTCAACCCTAGGATCTATTATATCCATATTAGCAGTAACTTTCTTTACAGTTATCTTACTAGAAGCTTTCATCTCATATCGGCCTGTATTATTTCACACAAGACAAAGGTCCGCCTTGGAGTGAAAGCAGGCTTTACCCCCTTCTCACCATAGTCACAATGTCTCGCCCATCCTAACCACCTCCTAAAAAGACAGTAATTGTCCTAGATTTAAGGCCTAGTAATGGGTTAACCCTTTTAGGTATGCCTGTGTGAGCTGATTTATCCTTCCAAAACAGAGCTTCTCCTTTAATGGAGCAATTGGCCTTCTTTCATGATTTCACGATAATTATCTTATCATTTATTTTGACACTGGTCGGGGTCCAACTAAGACTTATCTGTAAAAGATCCCTTACTAACCGATTTTTGCTTCACAGCCAGACAGTAGAAATTTCATGGACTATTGCCCCTGTATTCCTTCTTCTCGCCATTGCGCTACCTTCTCTTCAAATTCTTTATGTTTTAGACGACCCATTTGCCCCTAGACTAACAATCAAAACCACCGGCCACCAGTGGTTTTGATCGTACGAGTACTCAGATTTTCTTGGCCAAGAATTTGACTCATATATAAATAGAGAAAAAACCTCTTGCCCGCGGCTATTAGATGCCGATAACAGTCTTATCTTACCAGTAAAGACACAAATTCGTATAATAGTCACGTCCTCGGACGTGATTCACGCTTGAACAATGCCAACCCTTGGATTAAAAGTCGATGCAGTCCCTGGTCGACTAAATCAGCTTATATTATTAATCAGTCGCCCAAGACTTTTATTTGGTCAATGTTCAGAAATCTGTGGAGCAAATCACAGATTTATGCCTATTAAAGTAGAGGCCTGACCTATTAACCCGTTTCTATCTTGATTAAAAACCTTTTCTTTGGATGGCTGAAAAAGCGAAAGTCTTTTAAACTTTTTATAGTAATACTTCCATAGAGATTAGTTAAATTATAATAGTAGTTTGTCAAACTACAGTCGTCATTGCATCTCTTTATCCCACAAATAGCCCCTTCTAACTGAAGTTTTTTCCCAATTATCATTCTTTTCATTTTATTTTTAATAAACTGTAATTTATTTTACACTTCTAAAAATAAAAATAACTTAACCCTAAATAGAAATGTTGCCAAGACATTCCGTTGATCATTTCTCTTTAAATAATGCTAACCAACCTCTTTTCTATTTTTGATAGGTCCTCCTCTTCTTTATTTGGGTCTAATTGACTGATTTTTGTTCTAATCTTTTCACTAATTCCGATTTCTTTCTGAAAGTCTTCAGCTCGGCCGTCTAAGCTATTCAAACTTCTAGCATTCTACCTCTCTAGAGAGCTGAAGCCCCTTAGAATAAAATTTCCCTTCCTAAGTCTCTCTATAATTAGTATCTTCTTATTTATTATACTGTCGAACTTAACAGGGCTACTTCCGTACGTCTACACATCATCTAGACATATAATAGTCTCTCTTGCTATGGCATTTACTGCTTGAAATGCTATTAATATCTATGGCTCAATTAACCAACTAAACCATCAGATAGCCCACCTAGTACCCATTGGCACACCCGGTTTACTCATGCCTTTTATAGTTTTAATTGAAACAATTAGAAATAATATTCGCCCAATTACCTTGTCAGTACGACTGTCTGCTAACATAATTGCAGGCCACCTACTAATTGCTCTGCTAAGAGGGGCAATAGTAGGAGCCATAATCTCGTACCCTATCCTACTCATTAGAGGGCTAGCCCTCGGGCTACTAGAATTAGCCGTAGCCTTAATTCAAGCCTATGTCTTTACCCTTCTTCTAATACTATATGCTAGAGAGATATAAATGAAAGCACACTTAAATCACCCTTACCATATAGTAAGAGAAAGCCCTTGACCTCTGGCCGCAAGAATAGGCCTCCTATTTACAACAGTCGGTCTAGCTGGTTGGTTTCATCTCTATGATTTCTCACTAATTATTTTTGGACTTGTAAGAATTGGTCTTAGAGCTTTCCAATGATGGCGTGACATAGTACGTGAAGCTACTATACAAGGAGCCCACACCATTAAAGTAATTAAAGGCCTTCAATTTGGCATAGTCCTATTCATTATCTCAGAAGTCTTATTTTTTGCTTCTTTTTTTTGAGCTTTCTTTCACAGAAGCCTGAACCCTACCATAGAAATTGGTGGTTCATGGCCACCAACAGGTGTTTATGTCTTTAACCCGTTCCAAGTCCCGCTACTAAACACCGCTATTCTACTAGCTTCAGGAGTTAGAGTAACTTGAGCTCATCATTCCCTAATTTCTAGAGATATTTTACCGACTCTTCAAGGATTACTCATCACAGTTATTTTAGGGCTCTATTTTACAGGACTTCAAGCAATAGAATACTTCCAAGCTTCTTTCTCTATCTCTGACTCGGTATATGGGTCTACTTTCTTTGTAGCCACCGGCTTTCACGGACTTCACGTAATTATTGGCTCCACATTTCTTACTGTTTGCTTAATTCGATCCTTTTATGCTCACTTTTCTAGAAAACACCACTTTGGGTTTGAAGCCTCCATTTGGTACTGACATTTTGTAGATGTAGTCTGATTGTTCCTATTTGTGTCTATCTACTGATGGGGTTCATGCACTAGCTATCTCCATAATTTGAAATATTATTTTTTTATTTTTTTTAATTTCAGCCATTTTGATTAGAGGCTCTCTTCTCCTAAGAGTCCACTCTTCTCCTAGTTCCAATTCATTAAGCCCCTATGAATGCGGGTTTGACCCATCAAGTCACGCCCGAATCCCGTTCTCCCTCCGCTTCTTCATGATTGCTATTATTTTTCTTGTCTTCGATGTGGAAGTAGCTTTGCTACTTCCATTAGGGATAATATTCCCAGTTACGAGCTATAACACAATTAGCCTATTAGGCATCTCTTTAGGCGTTATTCTAATTTTAGGGCTCTTTTATGAGTGAAATTTAGGCTCTCTCAGTTGGGCATAGAATTATAATTTATAAAAATATTTAGTTTGCAACTAAAACTTGCTTAAGCTAATTCTATAGCATACTATATGCTAGATTTCTAACCTAGCCTAAACATTAGTTATATGCTATTAGTCGAAACCAAAAAGAGGTGAATTTTTGTTAAAAATTTAATTGAAAAACTCCAACTATTTTTATGGTGTAACTAAACATATTGTCCTTTCAAGACAAAGCTAACCAAGTTTAATAGTAAATAACCCGGTTTCGACCCGGGAAAAGGTCCTGCCTACTATTTCTTATGAGACTCTCCTTTATTGCTTCAAAATAACGCCCTATATAGGCTAATAAGAAACCTTATTAGAACAATAACAACTACCATGGTCACTAATCTTACTGCAAAATAGCTACTGACTAGCATAGAGCGTTGAACTTCTTGTAAGCCAGACCTTATCTCTAAAAACACGCGGCGGCCCCCTAATGGGCCTACTTCCTCTAATCAAGAGGACTCCATCCTCTTGATCCTCAACCCTGAGACTTTATACACCCACTGTATGGGTGCCCATCTCCTAATGCGGGCAAGCCCTCACATATAAGCTATAACATTAACCATCATTGTAAATCTTAAAGTTTTATCAGACTTTAACAATAGAACAATTAATATCAAAATCCTTACCGAAAACACTAGATTTTTTTCCAAGCTCAGCAATAATATTACTCTGCCTTCTGGCCAAACAATCCAAGACATAACAAATCCTAAGGCCACCCTTAGTACAAACAAAGCCATCATACCGCCGCCAGAGGCGGCCTCTAGATCTCCCCTCCCCCTTAAAGAAGAGCCAGCTCTTTCTTTTCTGACTACCATGCTCATTATCCGCACCCTGTAAACGAAAGTCAACCCTGACCTAATTACCACAATAACCGAACAAAGCATAGAACCTCCTTGACTCAGCATCAACTCTAATACTAAGTCTTTAGAAAAAAAGCCCGATAAGAAAGGGAACCCGCATAAAGCTAAATTACAACAATTAAAAATCCCCAGTAAAAAGGGTCCCCATGACCCCGAAACTCTAAATACCCGCAGATCTTGTGAGATATCACTAACATGAATTATCCAACCTGCACACATGAACAAAGTAGCCTTAAATATTGCATGCGTAATTAAATGAAAAAAGGCAAACTCGATTATTCCAGCTCTTAACCTTATCATTATAAGACCTAGTTGACTTAACGTAGATATAGCAATAACCTTTTTTATATCTCTCTCATAATTTGCCCCTAACCTAGCCATTAATATTGTTATTATAGATACAATCATTAGTACTTCCCACATTGATCTATGAGCCCTAATGCCCTTATACCGAATTAATAAATAAACCCCAGCAGTGACCAGAGTAGAAGAATGAACTAAAGCTGAAACAGGAGTTGGAGCCGCTATAGCGGCTGGTAACCAGGCTGAAAATGGAATCTGGGCTCTTTTAGTAACCCCAGCCAAAATAATTAGCAGAATTGCGACACCACTAACTAGATCTACCCTCCTCACAAATCCCCAACCGCAACTAGCGGACAATAAGCCAATCCTCACCAACAACCCCACATCACCCAATCGATTTATCAAAATTGTAATTATACCTGCCTTTTGGGAAGACTCTCTTTGATAATAAATTACTAAAGCATAAGACCTTAACCCTAACCCGTCCCAGCCTAAAAGCAAACTTAGCAAGTTAGGTCTAACAATTAAAAATCCCATGGACCCCACAAATATCAATAAAATCAACCAAAATCGATTAATATTCTTATCACCTTTCATATAACTGGAAGAATACAGTATAACTACCCCAGAAATCACTATAACAGTCCTAATAAATACCAACCTCATTCAATCGAAAATTAAACTAAACCTAAATGCTACCCCGTTACTACGAAAAAACCCCCATTCTAAAATAATTCTTAAGTTTTCAAATAAAACCCACATACTAAAAACCACTCCCGTCACAGACCCTATAATCAACCAATAAGCCCTTAAACTAAACCTTAACAACCTTTTATTAATTATCTAAAGTATCAACATCTGAGCTGCCACAAAGCTCTATTTTTTAAAAAACTATTTAAATAAAAAATTCTTGAAAGAATTAATAAATTTAATGGGACCCAATGTATTACTACTGTCACAAATTCTACAACCCTTCCTCTATGATAGCCCTTCTTAGAGTAAAGAAACTCACCATGCTGCCTTAAAGAAAATAAATAAACTCTATAGGCCCCTCTCATGAAAGAAATCGCAGCTAATAAAACCCCTCTTACCTTCCTAAAGCTCAAAATCCTAATGATTAAATTTAATTCACCTAACAGAGCAATTGTTGGCGGGGCTGACATATTAGCCGCTGCTAATATAAACCACCAAAGAGATATAGAAGGTAAAAGATTCAATAACCCCTTTCTAACCAACATTCTTCGTCTAGATGTGCGTAAATAAACTAAATATCTTATATAAAACAACCCTGAAGAACACAAACCATGGCCCACCATTATAATAATAGCCCCTTTATAGCCTACTTCTCTTATAGAAAGCAGACCTACAATGCACCCTCTTATGTGTACAACAGAAGAATACGCTACTAAAGATTTTATATCAATTTGGCGCATACAAATAATGCCTACAGCTGCCCCCCCTCAAAGTCTTAAAGCAGCTAAACCACTAACCCAAACGGGTGAAAATATTCCTATTAATGGTATTACACGCGCTAATCCGTAGCCCCCTAATTTGAGCATAACACCAGCCAACAACATAGAACCAGCAACAGGGGCCTCCAGATGAGCTTTAGGTAATCACAGATGCACTACGTATATAGGAAACTTTACCAAAAAAGCAAAAATAAATCTAACTACTAAAATACCTCTTATAGGTAACTCAATTATCCCCTTAGCCATAAAACCCCTTCCAACCTTAGTCCCTAATCAAACTAGAGACAACAATAAAGGCAAAGAAGCTAAAATAGTGTAAAATAATATGTAAAGTCCTGCTTGAATACGCTCTGGTTGGTAGCCCCAACCTAAAATTAGCACAAATACCGGAATAAGAGAAGCCTCAAACCTAATATAAAAAAAGAGATAATTTAAAGCTCTAAAGCTCAAAACTAAAAAAAATAATAAAATTAAACAAACCCTCAAAAACCTCCCTGAGTTATCAATCTCTCGAGCTCTACCTAGTAGAGCTATTAAAGTAACCCAAGCCCTCAACAAAATCAACCTATATCTTATTATATCTACTTCAAAGCCGCTTGACCTACAAAAAGCATGATAATCGCCTCCCCTTATAACCATAAGAGCCCTTATTAACCCCAGTATTAACAAAGCCTCACCTCAAGGTGAAATAGCTAATACCATAATAACAACACTTACTATAAACCCTACCATACTAAAGATCTAAACCCCTTCAATTGATCCCTCTTAAACCTAAAAACAGCCCCTGTTAATATTGTTAACCCAATTACTCCAGTTCCTACCGTAACTACTAAAAAATAAAGCACCACAAATAACTCTTGCCCACTAATCACCTGCGCCTGAAGTAAAACAGAATATAGCCCAACTCTAGCCATCTCAATACTTAGAAGAGTAACTAAAAGAAATCGACGATTTTTTAAAATGCCTAAAAGCCCAGCAGTCAGAATTAAATTTGCTGATAACAACCCCGCTGCCATGATAGTCTTTGTAGTTTATAAAAACATTAGTTTTGTAAACTAAAATTGTTCATCTAAAGACTCAAAAAAGATAACTCATCTCCTAACCCCAAATTAGGTGCTTTTATAAACTATATTTTGCAATGACAAACTTTATCATTATTATGTCAATCTGGGTCTCACTCATATTTGTGTCCTTACTGAATCCTGTAATTCTCACACTTCTTTTAATCACTCAAACGCTTTTAGTTGCGAGTTTAGTGTCTATATGGTACAATATTTCCTGGTTTGCTTATATACTCGTCATTATTTTTCTGGGGGCCATAATAGTAGCTTTTACTTATATCACAGCTATTGCCCCTAGAGATAGCACTTTCCCATCAGGAACACGCAATTTTCTGGTATCTCTTAACTTTATCTTTATGGCCAGGTTAGCACTCATTTTCATCGCTAACCCTTGTTCCCTACCTTCTCAATTATCCTTCAACACACTAAATTTAATTTACAGCTCACACGCTCTAAACACACATAAAATTTTCAGCTCAGGAACTGAGCCAATAACACTCTTATTGATTCTAGCCCTACTAATTATTATAATTGCTGTAATTAATATAGTAAACCCTAAAGGTAGCCCTTTACGGAGAAGGTATGAAAACACAATACTATGCTCATAGTTCTTTACTAAAGATCTATAACTCCACTTTGATCTCACTACCCGCGCCTGCCAATCTATCCTACATATGAAATATGGGATCACTACTAGGCCTATGCCTTGGGCTTCAACTCATTACAGGGCTGCTCCTAGCTTCCGCCTATAGAGTATCCATGAATACTAGCTTCACCTTAATAGCCTTTCTCATAGAAACTATGGATAAAGGTTGGCTTATTCGCTATCTTCATGCTAACGGAGCATCTCTCTTTTTCCTATGCTTATATTTACACGCGGGCCGAGGAATCTACTACAGCTCATTTTTACAAGTACATACCTGAAACATTGGCGTTACTATCCTTCTTTTAACCATAGCAACCGCCTTTATAGGCTACGTCCTGCCCCTTAATCAAATATCGTTTTGAGGGGCTTCGGTAATTACTAACCTATTCTCAGAAATCCCTTATATTGGCCCTGATCTAATCAAAATCCTTTGGGGGGATATATCTGTTAATGAACCTACAGTCATACGCTTTTTTACATTTCACTTTGTCCTACCGTTTGTGATCCTTGCACTAGCGGTTATTCATATCACCTTGCTACATCAAGAAGGAAGTAGTAATCCACTTGGAATTTTATCAAATACGGACAAAATTCCATTTCACAGTTATTTCTCCATAAAAGATTTAGTAGGAGTGATATTTACAGCCATGGTAACCTTAACCGTAAGGCTTTTAATTCCTCTTGTCCTAGGTGATGACGAGAACTTCACCCCTGCCGACCCGTCAACTACCCCTATTCACATCCAACCAGAGTGATATTTCCTATTTGCTTACGCAATCCTTCGCTCAATCCCTAACAAATTAGGGGGAGTATTAGGGCTTCTTCTTTCAATCCTACTACTTTATATTCTACCTTTAACAGCAACTGCAAAAATAAAAGGCACAGCCTTATACCCTGTCAACAAACTCATATTCTGAGGATTCATCTCTTGTCTGATTATTTTAACCTGATTAGGAGCCTGCCCAGTTGAGCCCCCATTTCTCTTTCTCAGTCAAATATTTACAGCCTTATATTTCCTCTACTTTCTAGTAAACCCCCTAGTCTCAACCCTTTGGGATTATATTATTAAATAGCTATATGACATGTACTTTGAAAGTACATATAAGATTATTCTAATAGCTTTAAAATAAAAATTCTAACTTAACCCAATTAGAGTATGCCAATACTCAAATAACAAATAAACACGCATAAAGAAACTGGGAGGAACCTCTTTCACGCTAAATATATCAATTTGTCGTACCGTAACCGTGGCACAGTTCCGCGAACTCAAACCCACAAAAACACCACTATCATAACTTTACACATAAATCTAAATCTAAGCAAAGAACCCCCTAAAAAAAATAAACAAAACAAAACCCTCAAAAATATAATGCTAGCATATTCAGCAATAAAAATCATTATAAACCTGCCTGCCCCATACTCAGTATTAAACCCTCTAACAAGTTCTGACTCTCCTTCGGCAAAATCGTAAGGAGTTCGATTTGTTTCTGCCAGACTAGACGCTAGTCACACAAGAGCTAAAGGCAAAAATCTTACAACCCCTCATACATCCTTTTGGCTATTCTCCAATACAATTAACTTAAACCTCGAACATAATCAAATCACTCTCAAAACAACAACAGCTATTCTTACCTCATAGGAAACTAGTTGAGCAACCGCCCGTAATCTTCCTAACATTGAATATTTACAGCCGGATGTTCACCCTATACCAAGTAATGTATAGACCCCCAACCCGCTTACACACAGAAAGAAAACTACACCTAATTCAAAGTCAAGACCCCCGAAGCCTATTGGCAAAAGCATTCATATTCTAAGTCTCACCAAAAGACTCAGTAAAGGCGGAATGAGGAACATGTACGCCCGCGTATTAGTCAAGATACCCGTCTCCTTTCTAAACAGCTTAACAGCATCAGCCATAGGCTGCAATAAACCTCAATACCCCCTCTTATTGGGCCCTACTCGGATCTGCATAGACCCCAGTACCTTTTGTTCAAGAAGAGTAACAAAAGCCACACTTACAAGTACCATTACTACCATAACTAAATACACAACCATTAGCCTAAACCACTCCAAATCTATCTGACACCTGTCTCCTTAAAATCCTAAACTTTACGCGATTACCGCCTAAATAGACAAACCCTAGTTGACCCTTTCGTACTAAACTAAAATATAATTTAACAGAAGATAGAAACCGACCTGGCTTACGCCGGTCTGAACTCAAATCATGTAGAGATTTACAGGTTGAACAAACCCTCTTATACACCATTTACTTCATAAAGAAACTCTAATTCAACATCGAGGTCGCAATCCACTTTATCAATAAGGTCTCTGCAAAATAATTGCGCTGTTATCCCTAAAGTAACTAGCCCTATCCATCCTTATATAAAGGATCCTTCATATCTACATAAATTTCCTCCACAATTAAATCAAATAATTCTGCTACCCCAGCCAAAAATTTATCTTATAATAAACACACCTTAATTTTAAGCTTTTAGGGTCTTATCGTCCCTCGGTATTATTTAAGAATTTTTACTTAAACTATAAATTTTAATATAAAAATAAAACAGCTGCCCATCGTTAAACCGTTCATTCCAGTCCTCAATTAAAGTACAAATGATTATGCTACCTTTGTACAGTCACAATACTGCAGCCGTTTACATGCTGCACTGGGCAGGCCTTATCCACAATTCACAAGTGAAAAATGTTTTTGTTAAACATTCGACAAGCAAAGGACGAGTTTTTTCTTTACAGCTAAACAATATACTAATAAAATCATTATCTATGCGCCTCTACAATTAAGCCACAGGCCACCTAATAAATAGCCCTATCTCTCTCTCAATTTATTGTAACAAACTATAAATATAACTATTTTAAAGCCTAATTTATAATAGTTAAAGTTAATCTACTCGAGATAAAAACTTAACTCTTTACCTCTATTTTTATCCTAAAAATACACGACCTCCTAACAACCAGCTATTACATCTCGTAAGAATTTCACCTCTAAATCTATATTTGTATTTATTTTTCAACACAATTTACTAATAAACTTAACTCAATTAATTTCGGGATCAAATTTAACTGAATTTTGATTCTCCCTGATACTAAAGGTATCTTCTACATAATTACTTTCTCTTGATTACACTCCCTCCACAGTACTCCTACTTAAAATTACCCTAAAGGACCTTCTCAACGTAAACGAGACACAAATTGCTTTAACTTTAGATACACCTTCAGGTGTATCTACTTTGTTTCGACTTATCCCAGAGGGATTGACGGGCAATTTGTACACTCATTAATAACATTCATAACAACTGCATTACAATTAAATCCACCTTCAAGTATTTTTTGAAATGCCATCCGATTACATTCCTAATGTAATTAAAACGAGCTTTTATATATCTGCACCTTGACTTAAAATCTTGAGAAAAAAAATTTCTATTTCTAGATTATTTAAATAGCGGTATACAAAACAAATAAAAGTAAAAAATAACGAGTAATTTCATTTATAGTTCAAATTCCCCTAATATAAATAAGCCGCCAAATCTTTTAGTTCTAACCATAAGCTCTACCTCAACGATAATAAAAGGGTATCTAATCCTTGTTTTTTCTATCACAATACCAATTTAACAATTAAACATTAAACACAATTTCACCTAAGTTTATCCCGCCTATAATTCCACATGCCCCCAACATTTAAGCATAAGTCTAACCGCAGCTGCTGGCACAAATTCTACTGCTCACACAGAACTACTAATCTTACATTCATAAGTAAATAATACTAAATACTATTTAATAAATATAATCTATAATTTACTCTTAGTGCTTAAATTTTACATATAAACCATTCTTTACACAGTTTAAAAAACTAAGATTTTATTTTTTTTTTTTTTTTTATTTTTCCACAAGTGGAATAATATAGTAATTATTTGGTTATTAATGCAACTTACAGTACTCCTTACATATGTAAGGAGTACTGTAAGTTGCATTAATAAAAATTATCACTTTACATTCATAAACTTACAATCAATCTATAGAACCCTTTGTTCCTAGAGCTCGAACAAATTGCCCTATTAAAATTAATCTATTTAACCGATTTACAAAAATTTATCTGGAAATCAACTAAACCTCTAAATCTACCTTGTCACTATAATTGTCTTATGTGCGGTAGATTTAATCCCTATTTAGTTGATTTCCTATTCCTAGGAATAATCCTAGTTATAATTATTTTGTTCACTATAAAGATACATTTCTTATGTATCGATCTCTGAGAATTTAATATTCAAAAAAAAAAAWAAAAAAAAAAAAAAATAAATTGGTATTAATTAGAATCTAATACCTCCTGACTAAAGAGAAGTTTCATTTCTTTTTCTAAATTTTTTGGAAAAACCGTAAAACGGCTATAAGTTTACACTTTCATAAAACAAAATGCCTGATTTAATGGGGTCATCTTGATGAGATGGAATATATTAATATTTTTGTTTTCTTAAAAGATAAGCTAATTAAAGCTGGAGGGCTCATACCCCTCCTATGAGAAATTCTCTTTTATAACTCTACCGAATGGTTCCACAAACTTGCAATTTGCTGAATTTAAAGTTTGATAAAGAAGAGATCTTATAAATAAATTTACAATTTACCGCCTAATCAGCCACCTTATCATTTTACCCTTAAAAATCAAAATTTTATGTGCCTTTACACCAATAAAAAAATTTTCCTCCACCCATCTTTTTTACTTTTTTTATTTTCTTTAATAGTTAGAATTGTGATAATTTTTTCAGCAAACTCATGATTTATAGCATGGCTATGTCTTGAGCTAAACCTTCTAATATTTATTCCGATAATTTTTTCCTCTACTAGAAAATATAGTGTAGAAGCCTCACTTAAGTATTTTCTTATTCAAATAGTAGCATCTATTATAATTCTTGCCTCAGCAAGAATTATAATTTTGGGGGCAAGAAAAATAATTTCCTTTTTTATATTTGCGGCTTTAATGCTAAAAATAGGGGCGGCCCCCTGTCACCAATGACTTCCCTCAATAGTTGACGGTTTGTCCTGGCCCCTTGTTTTTATCTTGCTCACCTTACAAAAAGCCGGCCCACTTAGTCTTGCCCCTAGACTTAACAACTGGTTTGAAACAGATATAGCTATCCTCATCTTTATTATCTCATCAGCTCTGATTGGGGCGTGGGGGGGATTAATTCAATCTTCCTTACGGAAGATTTTAGCTTTTTCCTCAATCGCCCATCTTAGATGGATTCTAACCGCCATGTTAATGATAGGGTCTATATGACTTACGTACTTTTGTTTATATTCACTTTTATTAATAAGAGTAGTTGCCCCTCTTATATCTTTTCAACTAACAAAATTGTCTCAACTTTTAGCAAAAAGATCATTTGACCCTAAAAAGTTAATTGTATTCTTAACTCTACTGAGGCTAGGAGGACTGCCCCCCTTTACGGGTTTTATTCCTAAACTCTTAATTCTTCAAATTTTAATAAATAAGTCATTTTTTTTTTTATTTTCGGTCTTACTCACGTCGGCTTTTTTTACATTATTTTTTTATTTACGAGTAGTAGTATCATCTATATTTTCAGCAAGTTCTAGTAGTGGCCCCCTTATCTGAGATAGCCCTCCTAAACCTCTTCTATTAGTAATCTCAGTGATTAGGCTCATCGCACCGACAATAGGATTTATAGTATGAGCTTAACAGGACTGTTAAGCTTTAAGTTATATAAACTAGGAGGTTTCAAGCCTCTTTAAGAGTAATCAAGCTTATGGTAGACTTTAAGTTAAAAAAACTAAGGGTTTTCCAAGCCCCCCATATGCTAGCATAAGTCTTATTTTAAAGACAACCCCTCTTATAGCCTAAGGCTATACCTCTTCTTAATCACATGAATAAAACAATTAAATATACAAATTGTTCTTGTAAGTGACCTATAGCCG